GAAATCAAAATATCAAAATATTCGGAGGACTCTTCTGACCAAACAAAAAATATGTAATTGTCAGCAAAGTTGTTTACTTTTTTTAATCCAAGAAGTTTTTCTTACTTTATACACAATATATAGGTCATCGATTCAGCATTGGCTAAAAAGGGGGAGAAACCCCCCAGTTCAAATTATTTTATCGATATGAGTGTTCTATATTGATAAAATATTTATTTTGAAACCATCTCTATATTAACATAGTGGTAGAAAGAGTACCATGCTGCGTCTGGACTTCAAACAGTTTAGCTTTAACCATGTTAATGGTCCCACATTATTGGTTGATAGAGAATCAAAGTGGATTTTCCAATAAATTACGAAATGCTATAGTTCTTACATATGATTTCTGAATTTATTCATAAGTAATTCGCGAGATCATGCACTCTTCTTTCTTAGATAGAACTTTCCTAGTTATAACAGAAAAAGTACATCTGGTTGGATCCAGCCTATTCTTGAAATAAACAACTCGCACACACTCCCTTTCCAAAAAAGATCAAGACCCCAAGCACTACACTTAGATTTATTAGATTGGTTGCTAAAATATCGGTATTAAACCCGAAACTCCCGGCGAATGGCCAGTGGCCCAAAGAAACGAAAGAATCGGTTACATTTTTCATATGATCTCCTCGTATAGATAGACTAAAAAATCGAACAGAGTTCTTTTTGTATTACTTTGTCCTTTTTATATCTTTGTCCTCTTTATATATATATAGTTATAGTTTCCTACTTTCTAAATCGAATCAAAAATCTATTCTATTTAGAAATCATGAATTACCTCCTTGGTTGCAACCCCTCTTAAAAACTAAAAAAGGGCGTACCAACACAAAGGGGAAGGATGAAAGCGAGTTGGTATGCTAATTCCTCATCTGCAAATCAGCCCTTCCCGTGGGTTATTTTCTCAACGAATAAGTAATTCTAGGAATGAAATCTTTATATAATTCGAAAAAACAAAGCACAAGTCCAGGGCAATAAATTATTAAAAATAAAAATTTTTCATATTTCTAATATTAAACAAAAGGATTAGCAAATAAAAGTGCTAATGCTACAACCAGGCCATAAATTGTTAAAGCTTCCATAAAAGCTAGACTAAGCAATAAAGTACCTCGTATTTTTCCCTCCGCTTCGGGCTGTCTCGCGATACCTTCTACAGCTTGACCAGCAGCAGTACCTTGACCAACTCCAGGTCCAATAGAAGCAAGCCCTACAGCCAATCCAGCAGCAATAACGGAAGCGGCAGAAATCAGTGGATTCATGATAAGTTCCTCGTACCAAAAAAAAATGGTTAATGATACATTCAACCAATGAACTATGACTTAATTATTCCATTGCTACTATTAATCCAGTCGAAGTAACTACGAACTTCGAATTCAAGTACTAACATTCTTGAATCATCAAAATTACTTTGATATCTCTTTTTTAGCTTCTCTCGATCTCGATAAAGTATTTGTGAATCCATATAACTTTAGTTTTTCTGTTTCTTTGTCCCGAATCGCTCTTTGAATTCTTCTATTTTTTTATTGACTTCATCCGTTTATTCATGGAACTCACAGTCATAGATGAGGCAGAAGGACTTCAATAGAATCCCCATCTACATTCACATTGGGGAAAATGAGATATATCTTTAGCTCGTATATAACTAGTCAATATCTAATATCACATATACATGTCTTTCTTCCACACTGTAAACCAACTCTTCCTTCATCTTCAATTCAATTTTATAAGGATGCGTCTAACCCTTGACAAGAGTTAACTTACAGTCATTCAATTTCATATAACTAGTTCGACCTCCTCTCTACGAACCGTTTATGAACTCCGCTTTTTATAAATTATTCTTTCCCTTCCCCCTTCTTTATCACTTTTATCATTATCCTGCAACCTAAATTGATAAGATAATCAATGGATAAATTGATTGGGCCGAATCGTTGCATCGAAATTGATTTGATTAATCTAAGTTCATACAAGTTATTATTTATTTATTAATAATTAATATTTTGTTTGGTCAATCGGTGAATAAAATCAACTGAAAAGGGGAATCATTCTATAGAACATACTTTTTTTATTTAATATTAATAACACGTCGTAATACCACAAGACTTCTTAGTCAAATTACGACTCCGAAAAGTTAATATTTGGATTCGATGACCAATCTAAATCGAATATTCATTGAGGGGAAGGTATGATTATGATATAAATGGACCAAACGGGAATGTTAGGAAAAAGATCTTTGAGATCTCTTTCCTTAATATCAATATTGTAATCTTTATTGTAATCTTTTTTTCTATTACTCTAGATCGTCTATAGTGTAATTGTATATTTTCATTTCCTAAGTCAATTTTTTTTTAGCCACGCACACATTGCCTTAGGTTAAACTAAAAAAAAAAAAAGACTCTTTAGAACACTAGTCAATGGTGGCCTTCCATGGATTCACCTATATAAGCTGCGGCTAAAGTTGCAAAAATAA